CGTGTCGTCTTGTATAGAATAGATATAGACGATTAGGAAGACTAAGAATACTTTCTATAAATCGTTTTCCCTCTCATTTTTCCCGTCCTTGCCTTGTATTCTATTATTAGGAATGGTATACAAGTAACAAGTAATATGAGTTTCAGACATCCCGAAAAAAAAGACTTATAGAATTTTTTGAATCATATATCATTCTATCGATCAACAAGAATTTGGCACTTTTACCAACTTGTTTTTAAGGAATCTATAGATCTAGAAATTCATTTCGTACAACTGAACCTTTTCAAACTGTTTCTTTTTCAAAACCAAAAAGATTTGTGCCAAAATCACAGATACCAAGAAGAAAAGAAGGCCTTGGACTCGTAATGGATCTTGAAGCACTATTTCTGCGTCTCCCTGACCAAATCCTCCTACGTTTGGATTACTTGTTAATGGTTGATCAAGCTTGATGGATTCACCTTCTGAAACAAGAAGTTCTGGTCCTGGAGGTATAATATCAACCACTGGACGTCCTTCTGATGCATCAACTATGGTTATTTCATATCCCCCCTTCTCTTTACGTGCTATTCTGCTTACTATACCAGCTGATGTAGCATTATAAACTGTATTGTTACTCTTGCTACCATCAGGATAAATCTGACCCCTTCCTCTGTTCCCACCTACATATATGGGATATTTTAAGAAGTGAACGTCTTTTTTCGTAGCAGGGTCGGGGGAAAGAATAGGAAAGACGATTTCACTATATTTCTGACCGGGAACAGGACCTATCACAAGGATATTCCTTTTATTAGGACGATAACACTGAAAAGAAAGATTGCCTATCTTTTCTTTCATTTCGGGAGAAATACGATCGGGGGGGGCTAATTCGAATCCCTCGGGTAAAATAAGGACAGCTCCTACATTCAAAGCTCCCTTTTTACCATTAGCAAGAACTTGTTTAAGTTGCATATCATAAGGAATTCGAACAACTGCTTCAAATACAGTATCAGGAAGTACAGCTTGTGGAACTTCAATATCCACGGGCTTATTAGCTAAATGGCAATTGGCACATACAATTCGCCCAGTTGCTTCTCGTGGATTTTCATAACCCTGCTGCGCAAAAATGGGATATGCATTTGAAATAGATGCTCGAGTTATTACATATATCATGATCGATACATAAAAGGATCGAGTCATCTGTTCTTTTACCCAAGAAAAAGTATTTCTATTTTGCATGGTCCAATCATTGATCCCGGAATTTATACAATAAATTTGATAGGTAGCTAGTAGAATTCCCTATCCACAAGTTTGCCATTGTATTGATTGTACTAAAAGAAAAGAATTGTACTGGTGAATACCTTGAATTGAAAAGGTAGAAGTATAAAGAAAAAGAATAAGTAAGACTTCAAATGATTTCTTTATACACGAAAAAAGAATTCTGATTTGATTGATATCAAAAGATCTAATGAATTCTTCATTCATTCATTGAATGATAAATTACTACAAGCGAAGGAGATATACGATTTAAAAAAAGGAAGATCCAATATTTCACAATTGTATCTAGAATCACCGGAAAAGTGGAAACAAGACCAGATATAATCTTATCATTCTGAGCCAATCCAAAATCGTTGTAGATCGAACCAATCATTAGTTCCCAACCATGGGTCGAGTGAAATCCGATCCATAAATCAGTAATTAAAAGAATCGAAAAAGCTTTGATTGTATCACTTAAGTTATAGAGAAATTCCTGAATCCAATAATTTAGAATGAAAAGTTCTTCATTACCCAGAACAAAAGAACCACTTAGAATAGCGAAACAGATTAGATTTGTAAAGAAATGCAAAATGATATGGAAATGAGATTCATTGTGTCTTTGGACCAATTGTATCGTTTCCTTGTGCATTCCTATACGAAGCCTTTGCATATGTGTCTCCGAATACTCCTTTATCATCTCGTCCAACAGGAATAGTTCTTCTAATTCCATAAATTTTTCTATAACATTTTTCTCTTGAATATCATTCAAAAGGATTTCGGATTGCCCGGTATTCCACCAATTCAGAACCCAAGTTTCTAGACATTTATGAAATGGGAGAGAAACCCACCAGGGCAAAAATAGTATAGACACGAGATATGTGAGGGAAGCCAATGCTTTCTTTTTTTTTTTTTTCATTCTCTGTGATGTGAATTGTTAATTAACCTGTTTCATTCGTCGATTCTATCTGATATCTGATATTTCTATGAAGTACGAGTTCTATAACAAGAACAAGGTGTCGAACCTATGGATCTTTTCCTTTTTTTGTAAGAATTGAGTCTTTAGATCTAGAATAGAACATAGAAGAAGGGCCCTTTTCAAATGAAAAAAAGAAAGAAGAAGTAAAAATTCTTTCCCTATTTCAGAGATCTCAATTAGGCAAATTGGAACCGATTTCCTATTCATTTCTTCCAAATACTCAAAAATCCTAACGAATATAAATTTGATTTCAAGGCGAACCCTATCAAAAACATAAAAAGAGGGATTATGTTTGACGAAAACAACACACATGTTAAAATATTTAATGAATCTATACTTATTAGACCCTTTTTTTACTAATTTAAAGATATAAAGAGTGAAGCTGCACGCCATGCATATGCGTATACAAAATACTTTTTGTAAATACTTTCTTTATATTCTCCTTAATATATCTTAAAAATAGATCTTATTTGATTAGTTTTATTATATTTTCTTAGAATTGTTCCATATACGTTTTGAGATGTATTAAGTCCCTTCTCTCATGCTGAGATTTATTCTTTCAGTTCATTTCAAAATACTTCAATGGGTACACGCAAAAAATAGGCCAATTCGGCAGCTTTTTGTTCCATTTCTCGTGGAGTCAAATTCTCATCAGTACGAGTCAAGGGAATGGCTCCCTGACCCCTGATTTCCATATAAAGGATACGACGAGGAAAAAGACCCTCTCTCACCTCCATTCTGATTGATTGGATATCTTTCAGAAAGAAACGAAGGAAGATGCGACGATTTCTTCCAGGAAATCCCCAACGAAAAAGGGACATTATCCCTTCTTTTCTATCGAATTGGTCATAACCACTACCTACATTCCATAAAATTGTGCACCACAAATAAGAACTAATGAATAGACCTGCGATCCCATAGAAAGACATCACGATCCCTTGTGGGAAAAAAATAATTTGCTGAGACGGAAATACGGATATCATATTTTTACCAAGATAACTGGAAGTTCCAACCACTAAGAATCCTAATGAACCTAAAAAAAGGATACAGGCCCAGCAAAAATTACTTGTTTTTCGAGACCCCGTTATAAGTTCTATCCATAAATGTTCTGATCGCCAGTTCATACTATACTAGATCCAGTTGCATTTGATTGTAATTGAGAGAATAACCCAGATGGATTTGACTCGATTTTTCTTGCTTGATCCCGAAGTAACTTTAATTCACTAGCGTAGCGGTATTTCGACGGGAATCCTTATAAAAAATAATAAAATTGGTTAGATACATTGAATTTCTATTTCAAAGATTTTTCAAAAAATCTTTTCCAATCATTTTTAATTTAATCATTTAATTGATTAAGATATAACCGCATATACATGCATTAATGCGTATATTATGCATCGGCATACATAACAAAACAACTCTTCATTTGTTTTCGAAAAGGACACAAACGACACATATCATATATCCTACTATATTACATTAAGATTAAAAAAGTATCTGTATGATTATCCAAAATTGATGAGATTTGGTCCCATCGTATTTAGACAATCTTATTTCTTTGGATATAAAGAGATAAAGAAGCCATTGCGATTGCCGGAAAGACTAGGCCTACTAAAGGAACAAAAATAGAGGGAAAGTTCAAATCTATCATATAATGGGTACCTCGATTTCATATTTGTACTTATTAAAATTATAAATTTATAATTTATAATTATAAAGATATCTTACGATAAGTCTATCTATGAGAAATAATATGAAGATAATCTTAATACGAAGTACTTAATAATCAAAAAAAGAAATAACGAATGTAGAACTAAATGAAGTGTACCTATTCCTCTTTCTACACGAATATGTATGAGAATCCATTTTCATAAATTGGATTCTTCTTCTCCCATCCTTATCTGAATCTTCTTTCTATCTTTCCTTTCAAAACAAAAAAGGTGTTTTGAAAGGAAAGATAGAAAAGAGTTTCTTATGAGTTCCCGACTTTAACCAATCTTATCCAACAAAAAGGAATTCCTAGTTAAAAACGGGGGTTCTCGGTAAACTTATATATTCTTATTATTCTCATTCCTTCTTATTATATATTATTCTATTTTATTTAAGATTTTCTTTTCATTCTTTCAATATATTTTTTATTTTTATTTTTCGTTGTTCTATATTCTATATATGAGTCAATATAAATATGTCAAAAGGACGGAGAAAATCCTTTTTATTTCCCGGATTTATCGGAAAGGAGAAAAAAAAACTCTTTTTTCTCTTGTCGTAGAGGGATGCTTATTCCTAATCAGGAAGAGAGGTAGAATAAGAGAAGGATCCGGGACAAAAAGTAATTATTCAAAACTTCAACTTCTGACTCTTACTACACTTATAACTGATGTACCCAAAGAAAACACCATCTTCTTAGTTTTGTTTTTTCATTTTAATGAACTAAATGCTTATTCGATACAAATAAAAATAACTGAAGCTAGTGCTATATTTCTATTTGAAAATCTTCTTTTTCATCTTGATCTTGATTCAAGGGAAGGAAACCATGTAGCTGAAATAACTCATTAAGAACACCTTTTAAAGGATTACGTGGTACGATTGGGTCGAATAAGCCCTTATGGAATAAATACTCAGCCGTTTGTGAACCGTCGGGTACTGTCTTTTTCAATGTTTGTTCAATTACTCTTTTGCCCGCAAACGCAATGTAGGCATTAGGTTCAGCAATAATGATATCTCCCAACATACCAAAACTTGCTGTAACTCCGCCAGTTGTAGGAGATGTAAGGATTGATACATAGAATAACTTTTTATTTGATTGATAATCATATGAAGCAGAAGATATTTTAGCCATTTGCATCAAGCTCAAACTCCCTTCTTGCATGCGTGCTCCTCCAGAAGCACACACAATAATGACAGGTAGAGATCGATTAGTAGCATGCTCGATCAAACGGGTGATTTTCTCACCTACTACGGATCCCATACTACCTCCCATAAACTGAAAATCCATAACTCCAATTGCTATGGGAATACTATTTAGTTGACCTACACCCGTTTGAACAGCTTCAGTTAAACCCGTTTTCCTTTGATAAAAAGAGATGCGATCTATATAAGGTTCCTCCTCTGAATTAAATTCAATGGGGTCCATAGAGATCATATCTTCATCCATAGGCTCCCAAGTGCCAGGATCAATAAATAGCTCGATTCTATCTGAACTACTCATTTTCAAATGATATCCGCAATGTTCACAAATATTCATTTTTGACCTAAAGAATTTCTTATAATTTAATCCATAACAATTCTCGCATTGAACCCATAACTGTTTGTATTTTTCATTTATATTTATATCGAAATCATTAGATATTCCTCTTATATTTAAATAACTGCTATTAGTTTTGATACTAGAATTTACAATTTCAAGACTTTCAATACTACTTATGCTTTCCTTACAAATGAAACTAGAAATGTAACTATTGATACCACAGTAAATGTCACTATTAAGACTTATTTCAAAACGAAGATAACTATCAATGCAACTCTTAATGTGATTATTCCAATTAGATTGAGTATCATACATGGAATAATAATAGTAGTAATTACTACTATTAGACCCACTATGAAAATAACTCAAAAAAAGGATTTCTAGTTCACTCAAAAAAGAACTAGCATTGTCAATATCAATATCAAAAATATGATTTTCAATATCAAAATATACAGAATAACTGTTACCATTACTATTTCTAACTAAAAAAGTATGATCAGAGATCAAACTCCAAATATTCCTGCTATCAAATAAATGATTTAGATAACGAATATTACTGAAACTATAACTGACCCGACTAGGAAGATTTTTCTCGACATCATTTAGAATAGGTTCTTCACTTACACTGGTATGTCCAAGAGCATCAAGACTGTCCATTGATTTACTTAGTCCACACCTAGGTTCTAACTTCTTGTTAGACAACATCGAATTGAACCAACATTTTTCCATAGAGTCTTTCTGCCCCCTATTTGATGAAAACCTAATACTAATATATGAATAGTCATTCGATTAAGAAAGAATTATTTTACTATCCCCTTTTTCTTTCCTTTTTATTTCTAATAAGAATTAAAATGAAGCATACGATCCTATTATTAAGATTGTTAATGAGAAACGAGCGAGTCTTGAAAAGAAAGAAAGTATTCTCCATTTGAGGAATCATTTAAATATTATGATAGTGATTATGATAGAATCTTTTCCTCAAAAAAAATATCTATAAAGACAGGTTTTTCTCATGTAAAACTTTAAATTCTAATCAAAAAGATACGTAGTTGTTTCTTCCCATAAAAGAAAGATTCATTCTCGTAGAATTTCGCGTCATATAGTCAAATAAGAAAATGAGTTTCTATTAAAAAAGGGAACGAAAAAGACAATATAAAGGATGGGGGGGGGGGGTATAAGGGATCCTTCCCTTGGCATGATCTATGGCCTGAAACTCAGGAATATAAGATTATCCACCAATCCAATCCCAAGGATCCATAAAGGATCCAACAATAAAAAATAGAATAGATAAGTTGTTGAGTCTTCGATCTTATCTTCTTATGTTTAGATTTTATATATACTTTTATATGGTAAGGTCTGTACATATAAAAGATATATGCAGATACACAAAGACCCTCATAGTTCATAGTATAAGATTAGTATAAGATGTTTACTCTTTAATTCGGCCCAATCTTTCTTTTTCTTTTAGGAAAAGATTGGGCCAAGTTTTATTGTAATCAATTAGGAGAATAAAAAGGAATTGCTGACTTATACGCGCTTATTTTGTATCTTCCACTGGTTTTTTAAGTTATTTATCTAGCTTATCCACTGGTTCGAACTCAAATTTGATCTCTTTCCATACTTCACAAGCAGCGGCTAGCTCAGGGCTCCATTTGCTAGCTTCACGAATAATATCATTACCTTCACGAGCAAGATCACGTCCCTCATTACGAGCTTGTACACATGCTTCTAAAGACACCCGATTAGCTACTGCACCGGGTGCATTTCCCCAAGGGTGCCCTATAGTTCCTCCACCAAACTGTAGTACGGAATCATCTCCAAAGATTTCGGTTAGGGCAGGCATATGCCAAACATGAATACCCCCTGAAGCCACGGGCAGAACACCTGGCATAGAGACCCAATCTTGAGTGAAAAAAATACCACGACTTGGATCTTTTTCAATAAAATCATCACGTAACAAATCAACAAAACCCAAAGTCATCTCACGTTCCCCCTCCAGTTTACCCACTACTGTACCACCGTGAATATGATCTCCACCAGACAT